GATTTCCCCATAATGTCCATGAACAGTTGCGCCTGGAGTAGCCAAATAAGGCTTAGCTGATCGTATTACCACAGAGTCAACTTGAACAATTAGAACTTGACCCGATTTTAAATGCGGTCCTTTTTTAGCTATACATACATTTTCACAAATAAACTGCCCAAGACTAACGATTGTAGATGTCTCTTCACAATAATTGTAATGGAGAAAATACCAATTCAAATGGAATGGATTCAAAATGATGTTACTGCATGAATAGGGATTATAAATTTGACCATTTTCATCCAGTAAATAATATTTAAGTATTTGAAAAATCTGTTTTAAATTGTCAAGTTGCAAATAGTTAGTTACCAAGATCTCATTATGGGTTATTAAATGGGAAAATAAATCAAAATTATAAATTGGAAAGCCTGTTCCTAACGGGCCTAACGAATTCCTAATTGGAATTAGGGGGTTCTTTTTGATTGATTCTTTTATCACATTGGGAGATTTTACATCGTTGAATGGGCCTATTCGAAAACAATTGGATGATGACAAAATTATCAAAGATTGAGATTCCTTATTTCGATTCAACAACGTATGGATAGTTCCTTGATTTGGATTAAGGGATTCTTGAATCCTTGCCCTGGAATAGGAATAAATGGAAGAAAACGGATTGACATTAGGGCGATCTGATCCATTCTCAGAGATCAATCCTGAACCCGACAAATCGTTCCTTTTTCCGGTATAAGAAATAGGTGACTTCGCTAAGTCTATTCTTAGAAAATATCTAAGCAAACGATTTGTCCTTATTTCAACAAAGGAAGCACAGGCCTTTTCGATCTTTTTGTCTTGGTCCCAATTCAACACTAAAGAAGTCCGAACTAATTGAATACTTGTGTCCCAAATTTCAAGAATTGGGTCGTAATAAAGGATATAATTGACAACTCGAAGTTGTAGATTATCACTTTCCTGCAAGAGATCTGGCGGGAAAAGTCTTCCTAAATTTATACCATCCGTTTTTTTATATGGGACTACAGGTTGAACCAAAACAAAATACTTTTTTTCATACCTGGAAAGTTTCATTCGTTGGATATAGAGCCAATTTTTCAATTTTTTGTATTCTTTGGAATTTGGTTTTCCCCCTCCTGGTGGTATCAATCGGAATGCCTTATTTGTCTTTCCAGGAAAATGGATATCTCCAGAAAAGATTATCAGTTTCATTTTTTCTGCTTTTTTCTTCACTCGGACCAATCCGCCTACCCGACTTCTTCTATTTAAAGTGATTTGTGTATCGGCCCCAATAATACTATTGTGACGTACCATTATGGAAGAAGATTCGGACAAAATGTGGACTTCCACGGGAATAAAAAAAAATGGATTTACTTCCTTTTGGTATTTTGGCCAAAATACCTTGACTCCTCGATACTCAATCAAATCCTCTTCGTTGACGATTGAATTCAGTTCTCTAGTCTCATATTTAGTAAGTCCCGAGCTCTTTCTTATATATCGAGGATCATCAAAATAAGCAAGAATACTATTTCTACGGAGAATACCATTTCTGGGGATTTCCATTGAGATACCTGAAGAAGGTATTAGTTGGTTCTCGCCTTCTTGAATCGATTCGAGTGGGATAATGAATCTATTTCTTCGCCTCTTTGCCAATAAATCAGAATTGCCGTCGAGAATGGCCGGATATCTCAGATTACAACGACTCGTACATGTCATTCGATTAAGTTCTGAATAATCAGGAATTCTATCTCCTTTTTGATTTTTACCAGAAAAATACGAACTAAAAAATTTGTGTCTCACTTGATTATTAGTTACTGAGGGGTTAGCAATATATCTTGGCTTGACAGAAAGAGAATAAGCGTTCATTTGATCTTGATCCTTGTGGATCGAACAGGGGCCTAGACTGTATCTCCAGGGCTCCCCTAATAATATCCATAAATGACTTGTTTTTGGTAAGAGATGAATATTACCATATGTAAATTCAGGTGCATGGTACACATCAGTATTCCAGTGCATTTCGCCCTCTGAGTCAGAATAAATATGTTTTCGAACCTTCTCTTTCAAATTCAAAGTGGATGTTCTCGCGCGAATCTCAGCAATCACTTGTTCTGATTCTACATATTGATCGTTTTGAACTAAAAGAAAACTTTTGGGCGGAATACACACATTGTGTATAATATCTTCACTCTCAATAGTTACATACAAATCTCTAGAACATAGAAAAGCAGGATGTCCATGACGTGTACGTGTCGGATGAACCAAATCCTCGTTGAATTTTATTTTTCCATTAGAAGGGGCTCGCACATGTTCTGCAGTACCCCCTGTGAATACTCCGCCGGTATGAAAAGTTCTTAATGTTAATTGAGTGCCCGGTTCTCCAATAGATTGACCCGCAATAATACCTACGGCTTCTCCCAATTCGACCAGGTCGTCATGAGCCGGACTCCGGCCATAACATAATTGACAAATCCAAGATGTACTCCTACAAGTAAAGGGGGTTCGAATAGAGATTGGTTGTACTCTAAAAGTTATGAATCTACTGACAAGTCCAACCCCAATATCTTGATTTCTAGTAGCAATACATCGCGAACCTATATATATATCATCTGCTAATACACGGCCAATTAATGTTTGGATAAAAATCCTGTCCGCCATCATTCCATTTCGAGGACTTACAGAAATACCTCGAACGGTGCCACAATCTGCTCGACGTACAACAATGTGTTGAACTACTTCAACAAGTCTGCGCGTGAGATATCCTGCATCTGATGTTCGGATAGCTGTATCCACAACCCCTTTACGGGCTCCGTAGCAAGAAATAATGTATTCTGTTAAAGAGAGTCCTTCGCGTAAATTGCTTTGAATGGGTAAATCAATCATTTGCCCTTGGGGATCCGACATTAATCCTCTCATACCTACTAATTGATGTACCTGAGATGCATTTCCTCTGGCTCCCGAAAAAGACATTATATGGACTGGATTAAAAGGATCGGTCATCCGAAAATTCGGATTCATTTCTTGTCGCAAATATTCACTTGTGGCATACCATATTTCGATCGATTGACGTAATTTTTCTACCGCGTGTACATTCCCATAATGATGGTGTTTTTCCAAAATAAAACTTTGTTGTTCAGCGTCTTGAACTAGCCATCTTTTAGAAGGTATTGTTAAAAGATCATCAATTCCTAATGAAATGGATGCGGCGGTAGCTTGTCGGAAACCCAAAGTCTTTACTTGATCCAGGATATGTGATGTATATCCTATTCCATAGTGATCAATAAATCGACTAATAAGTCGTTTCATGGCAGTTCCGTCTATCACTTTATTGTGAAAGACCTGAGTGGGCCGTTCTGCCATCAGTACCTCCATATTGCGCTGAGTAGAATTTGACAATGGGCTTGAGTCAGTGATTGGAAAACTTCCTTTTCTAGATCTTCATTCACGTAGAAATTCTGCAATTATGGTCCTAGTTAACCCGGAGAGACTCGAATTCCCGTTGGTAGCATAGAATTACAACAGCCCTGCCAAAACCCCTGTATGGCTTCTTCTATTTCTCGATAAAGAGAAATATGACCAAGAGTGGTTCGAATATATATATAAAGAATTTCTTTTTTTATACTTCGTACTATTAGATAGTGTCCATAAATCTCATAATAGGTCCCCACAGATTCATAGTGAATTTCGATGGGAACTTCTCTTGCAGCAATAACGCGTTGATCTAGTCGCCACCGCAGCCACAAAGGACTACCCAAATTGATTCGTTTTTGCCGATAAGCTCCAATTGCATCATAGGGATTACAAAAAAAGGGTTCTTTTTTTTTTTTATACTTATAGTTATTATCTTCATTTTGATAGTTTCTACGATTACATGGATTATACCTATTTACACAAATACCCCGACGATTTCCACTCGTTAAGACATAGAGTCCACTAAGCATATCTTGAGTTGGTGCCGAAATGGGATCCCCAATAGTTGGAGACAAAAGATTCATATGAGAAAACATAAGTAAACGTGCCTCTGCTTGAGCCTCCAAAGATAAAGGCACATGAACAGCCATTTGATCCCCGTCAAAGTCTGCATTGAAGCCCTTACAAACTAATGGATGTAAACAAATAGCGCGCCCTTCCACTAAAACGGGGAGGAATGCCTGTATGCCTAATCTATGCAGAGTAGGCGCTCTATTCAGCAATACAGGATGGTCATCCAGAATTTCCTGAAGTATTTCCCATACAATCGGTTTTTTTTTCCGAATTTGACTCTTAGCAACTCCTATGTTCGAAGCAAGATGTTTTCTAATTAGGTCACGAATTACAAATGCCTGGAAAAGTTCTATTGCTATTTCGCGAGGCAATCCACATCGATGTAATGAAAGTGAAGGGCCCACGACAATCACGGACCGCCCTGAATAATCGACCCGTTTACCAAGCAGAGTCTCGCGAACTCTTCCTTCTTTGCCTTCAATTACATCTGAAAGCGACTTGTAAACTCTATTATGATCATCCCTCATTGGTTGTCCGCAGATTCCATTATCAAGAAGTGCATCTACGGCTTCTTGTAGCAATTTTTCCTGAGATATTATTAATTCTTCTGGCGTAGCTATACTTGTTGTTAATAGATCTGTAAGAGTATTATTCCGATAGATAATTCTTCTATAGATTTCATTAATATCCGAGGTCACTAGTTTATCCTCATCTATATGATAGATTGGTCTCAACTCAGGAGGAAGAACTGGTAATAGACACAAAACCATCCATTTTGGTTCTATATTTGTTCGAATAAAATGCTTAGCCAATTCCATGCGTCTAAGCAAAAAATCTTTTCTTCTTCCAACTTTTCGGTCTTCCCATTCATTCCCTGTGGGTTCCTCTTCCTCCAATTCTTTCCATTCTACTAATGAATAGTCTATAATAATTCGTAAATCTAGATTGGCTAATTGTTGTCTGATAGAACCTCCCCCGGTAGACATCTCTCGATTTCGAAATGTATCAAAGCTCCGGGTAGTAAAAAAAAT